TTAGTATTCTCTTATTTATTACCTGTGCCTACTATTTAGGCAGAGTACCGTCACCCATTATTACTAAGAAACTGAAAGAAACCTCAGAAACGGAAGAAAGGGGGGAAAGCGAGGAAGAAACAGATGTAGAAATAGAAACAACTTCCGAAACAAAGGGGACTAAACAGGAACAAGAGGAATCCACTGAAGAAGATCCTTCTCCTTCTCTTTTTTCGGAAGAAAAGGAGGATCCGGACAAAATGGATGAAACAAAAGAGATCCGAATGAATGGAAAGGGAAAAACAAAGGATGAATTCCACTTTAAAATTAAAATATAATTAATATAAATATAAATTAACTTACTTTTAAATAAATTAACTTACTTTTAAATAAATTAACTTACTTTTAAATAAATTAACTTACTTTTAAATAAATTAACTTACTTTTAAATAAATTAACTTACTTTTAAATAAATTAACTTACTTTTAAATAAATTAACTTACTTTTAAATAAATTAACTTACTTTTAAATAAATTAACTTACTTTTAAATAAATTAACTTACTTTTAAATAAATTAACTTACTTTTAAATAAATTAACTTACTTTTAAATAAATTAACTTACTTTTAAATAAATTAACTTACTTTTAAATAAATTAACTTACTTTTAAATTTTATAATTTAAAAAATTAAAATGAATAAAAAAATGAATACATAAAATAAATACAATAAGAGATAAGAAGAAATTCGGCCACCACCTATATATTTGATACCCTCTCCGACAAAAAAACTTGTAATACCGACTCTATTCGTAATTCCTTCAATTACTCGTTTATCAAAAAAATCAGTTAGTTGAGCTAATCCTCTTATACCTTTATTTAAGGATATTGCATAAAAAACATCTATGTAACCACGATTATATGACCAATCATATATCACATTTATTATTTTTTCCCAAAGAATTCGATTGGGAACACTTTTAAGAAATGAATTTCGGAAGTTCAAATTTTGTAAAGATGAATAAACAGGCTTATATAAAAAAGACGCTATAAATATTCCGATATAAGCTATACTCAATGAAAAACTTGCATTTGTCACAAATTCATACCAATCCACAGAATTATTTGAATTTTGATATATTATAGCTGGAGTTAACAATTTTGATAATATATCAAAATCCATTCCTTGTTGATTCATAGGAATTCCTATGGCTCCAACGAACAAAGTAAATATACCTAATACAAGCATAGGAAATAGCATAGTACTATCCGATTCATGGGGATACGAAAAAGTGTTCTTAATGTCAAAATGAGCAATAGTAATAAAGGGTCGCGTCATCTTTCTTATATTAATATCAATTGGATATGTCTTCTTCCCCAAAAAAGAAATCCTTTCATTATTATTCATTGTTAATAAAGATAATAACCGAAAATCTTTTTTAATTATTTTTTTCCCTTCTTTATCTTTTCCCCATAGACATATTGAATAAAACGAGTTATTTGTTTTACCGCTGTTTTTTTGAAAATTAACATTTAAAGAGCCCTCAAACGTAAGTAAATAGATCCGAAACATATAAAATGCAGTTAATCCTGCTGTGGAAAAAGCTATTATTGCAAAAATCGGTGAATACAACCAACTATCATTAAGAATTTCATCTTTGGACCAAAAACAGGCAAGGGGTGGAATACCACAAAGGGAAAGTATACCTAATAAAAAAGCAGTTTTTGTAATTGGCACATGTTTTATTAAACCACCCATAAGAACCATATTTTGACTTTTATCTGGAGAATATCCAACAATAGCTTCCATTGAATGAATGATTGATCCGGACCCTAAAAACAACAATGCTTTTGAATAAGCATGAGTAATCAAATGAAATAAAGCAGCTCGATAAGACCCAATACCTAGAGCTAACATCATATAACCCAATTGAGACATTGTAGAATAGGCTAAACTTCTCTTAATATCTTTTTGAGCAAGAGCTAAAGTAGCTCCTAATAGTAATGTTATTATACCTATTAAAGCTATTATATTCATTATGTAAGGTATAACCATGAAAAGAGGAAGAAGCCGAGCGACAAGAAAAATTCCTGCTGCTACCATAGTAGCAGCATGTATAAGAGCTGAAATAGGAGTAGGTCCTTCCATAGCGTCAGGTAACCATATGTGAAGGGGGAATTGAGCGGATTTAGCAATTGCACCAGAAAATAATAAGAAGGCACACAAAGTAACAAATAAAAAATGAACTTCATTATTATAAATCAAACTATTGAATATTTCAAACAAATCCCGAAATTCGAAACTGCCCGTTATCCAATAAAGACCTAAAATTCCTAATAATAAACCAAAATCCCCTACACGATTAGTTACAAACGCTTTTTGACAAGCATTCGCGGCAATCGTTCGTGTGAACCAAAAACCTATTAATAGATAAGAACACACTCCAACTAATTCCCAAAAGATATAAATTTGTATCAAATTAGAACTAGTCACTAATCCCAACATTGAAGTATTGAAAAAACTCATATAAGCAAAAAATCTCAAATATCCTTGATCATGAGACATATAATTGTCACTATAAATAAGAACCATAATTCCAACAGTAGTAACTAAGATTAACATAATAGAAGTAAGTGGATCGATCAAGTAGCTGAACTCTAAAGAAAAGTCATTATTGATGGTCCAAGACCATACATATTGATAGATATAACTGTTATTTATTTGCTGAATAGACAGATTGGCTGAAAAAATCATAACTATACTTAACAATAAAACACTAGGAAAAGCCCACATGCGGCGAAGATTTTTTGTTGCCTTCGGAAAAAGGAGAAGTCCCACCCCTATTAACATAGGAATTATAACTGGAATGAAAGGTATGATCCATGAATATTGGTATGTATATTCCATAAAAATAAATAAAAATCTTTTATTCTTAGTTAACTGTTTCTGATTCATCCGCTCTTATTTTTTTTGAAAGGAGTCAGTTAATAAAAAAAATTAAGATAAGATATGTAAAACTAAAATAAATATTTTTTATTCTTAATTATTCTAAATCTTTTCCAAATACTTCAAACAAAAAAAAATATTTCAAATCAAGAAGTTAGAATTGGTCAAATGAGATGACCAAGTTACCATTGAAAAATAAATACTTATTTTTTTTAAGTAAGATTTTATGAAACTACAAAAAAAAAATAAAGATTTCAATTCTTATTACAATTTACACAATACAATATTTGAATCTCTAGAGAGAGTAAGGACAAATAATTACATCAAAAAGAATATGTTATTTTAATAGAATTCATAAAAGACAGACACAGTCCATAACTTAACCCCAGAAAAAAAAAAGAGTTATTTTTTTTTTAGTTCGTTTATTCAGAATCATTAACCAATGAAGTTTTTTAATTGAGTGAAGGAATTACAAAAATAAAAGGACTTATTTTTTATATAAAAAATAATGTATACTTTAACAGATTAACTACTAGTCTCATTTTAATTTTACAATTTTCATTAGGTGCACTCTTTTTTTGAGCTTGACCAATTAAGCAATTAATATAAAAAAAAATTATTAACGTTTTTTTTTATTAAATTCAAAAATAAAAGGTTGGTTTCTTATTTCTTAAACTTTTTGATGTATTTTATTACATGTATAAATATAGCATGACGAAAATAAACAACATAAAGACACAACCGCTTTGGTTTATATTTTTATATCTTTTTATGAAAAGAGTCGAATTTAGACAATAAAGAGAGAATTATATATTATATTATATAGTAATTATATTATATAGTAAAAAACAATTGGTTTTTAACAATAGATGTCTTTCACATCCAACTATAGAACTGAATACCCTATCATAATTTTTTAATGGCAGTTCCAAAAAAACGTACTTCCATATCAAAAAAACGAATTCGTAATAATATTTGGAAAAGGAAGGGATATTGGGTAGCATTAAAAGTTTTTTCATTAGCGAAATCTCTTTCTACAGGGAATTCAAAAAGTTTTTTTGTATAACAAGAAATAAATAATTAAACATTGGAATAATCTAGATCTATCTCTGACTCTAAAAAGAGTCTAGTTTTGAATTTCGTTTAGAATTTATACTAATTTATATAGAATAATTTTTTTATATATAAATTATTATATCTATTAAATTATTATATCTATATATATATATAAATCATTTTCAAATAGGAAAGAACAAATATTTATTCGAAAAGAACAAACATAAGATAATATAAGATCTTTAATCCAAATTAATGATTTGTTGAAACTAATTTTTTAAGTTTAAAACTTGTTTTGGAATTTTCGGAACACTCATTTTAAAAAATCATTATCAATATATATAATCCTTATCCTTATATATCCCTTATATCCCTCGTATAAAATATCCACCTAAATGCGACAAGAAGCTTTTATCAATGGATATTTTATACGAGAAATGTATAAATTTTGGTCATAAAAAAAATAATAAAAAGAAAAAAAGAACATTGAATTGCGGTAAAAACTATGTAGTTAGAAAAGTTCCATTTTAGGAGAGTCTAAACTAAAAGAACTCCATTGTTAATGTTACGTTAAATAAGATATACACTATAAATCTAAATATTAAATAAAATAATAAAAAATAAGGATTATTATTGTAACTAGTAACTAGGTTCAAATCACTATTTTTTAAACGAGTTTTGATTCATCAATTTCTTTATTCATGAATTTCAATGTTTCTTATAAAATAAAACTCAAAAATATTGAATGATTGAGTACTTTAACCTCGACAATTGAATCAAAATAGGTTATTATGATTTCGAAAAGCCGCTATGGTGAAATCGGTAGACACGCTGCTCTTAGGAAGCAGTGCTAGAGCATCTCGGTTCGAGTCCGAGTGGCGGCATGGCATCTTATAAAAGAGTAAGTCCTATAATGAATTCAATTCCCGATTTCCATTTCTATAATTGGGAGATTCCCCTCTTTTTTTATAATTTTTTTATGATATTTTCCATTTTAGAGCATATATTAACTCATATATCCTTTTCGGTTGTTTCAATTATAATTTCAATTCGTTTGATAATCTTATTAGTTAATGAAAGCGCAAAACTATATGATTCATCAGAAAAAGGCATAAAAACTACTTTTGTCTGTATAACAGGATTATTAGTTACTCGTTGGATTTATTCAAGGCATTTACCTTTAAGTGATTTATACGAATCATTAATTTTTCTTTCATGGAGTTTGTCCATTATTCATATGGTTCCGTATTTAAAAAAAAAAAAAAACCCTTTAAGCGCAATAACCGCGCCAAGTGTTATTTTTACCCAAGGCTTTGCTACTTCTGGTTTTTTAACCGAAATGCATCAATCCGTACTATTAGTACCCGCTCTCCAATCTCATTGGTTAATGATGCATGTAAGTATGATGGTATTGGGCTATGCATTTCTTTTATGTGGATCATTATTATCAGTAGCTCTTATAGTCATTACATCTCGCAAAGTCATAGGTATTTTTGAGAAAAGCAATAATGAGTCGTTTTGTTTTGATGAGATCCAATACATGAACGAAAGAAACAATGTTTTATGGAACACTTCCTTAATTTCTTCTAGGAATTATTATAGGTCTCAATTGATTCAACAATTGGATCATTGGAGTTATCGTATTATTGGTATAGGTTTTATCTTTTTAACCATAGGTATTCTTTCGGGAGCAGTATGGGCAAATGAGGCATGGGGCTCATATTGGAATTGGGATCCGAAAGAAACTTGGGCATTTATTACTTGGACCGTATTCGCGATTTATTTACATATTCGAACAAATAAGAATTTTGAGGTTGTAAATTCTGCAATTGTAGCCTCTATGGGATTTCTTATAATTTGGATATGCTATTTTGGGGTCAATCTATTAGGAATAGGGCTACATAGTTATGGTTCATTTACCCTAACATCTAACTGAAGAAAGAACCTAATGAACACAAATAAACATGGGACAGCATATATATAAGAAAACGTCGTGTAAGCCATCGAGAACCTTTTGAATCACTAGTTTGATTCAAAAGGTTCTTACAAAGGCCAAACATATCCGGTTAAAAGTATAATTCATTTTTATTTTTAACTTAAACTTAAGAGAAGAAAAAATATTTGTTTTTTGTAATTGTACAACGAATTTTTTAAACATCTTATTCTTATTATAGTATAATAGTATAATATAAGATTGATGTTTGATTTTTTATTTTATTAATTTTTTTAATAATTATCTATAATTATCTATAAAAATAATTAGATATAATATCTTCGACCTTGTCAACGGATAGTGAGAAAACGAAATCCGGATAAATACCAATACCTATTACAGGTAAAAGGATAGAGATCGAAACAAATAACTCTTTCGGTCCAGAATCAAAAAAATAAGAGTTTGGAGTATTAAAAAACTTGTATCCATAGAACATTTGGCGTAACATAGATAATGAATAAATAGGAGTTAATATCATTCCAATTGCCATTACAAATGTAATTAGTATTTTTGTTATTAAAAAAAATTTTTGGCTGGTAATTAGTCCAAAAAATACTATTAATTCTGCAACAAAACCACTCATCCCCGGTAATGCAAGGGAAGCCATCGATAAGATACTGAAAGTCGTGAATATTTTTGGAACTGGGATCGCCATTCCGCCCATTTCGTCGAGACAAACAAGACGTATTCTATCAAAACTCGTTCCCGCCAAGAAAAAAAGTGCAGCGCCAATAAAGCCATGAGATATTATTTGTAAAATGGCTCCATTGAGGCCCATATCACTTATAGAGCCAATTCCTATAATTATGAAACCCATATGAGATACGGAGGAATAGGCTATTCTTTTTTTTAAATTACGTTGACCGGGAGATGCTGAAGCTGCATAGATTATTTGAAGTGTGCCTACTATCATCAACCAGGGAGCAAATATAGAATGAGCGCGGGGCAATAATTCCATATTGATCCGAACCAATCCATATGCTCCCATTTTTAATAATATTCCGGCTAGAAGCATACAAGTACTATAATGTGCCTCTCCATGGGTGTCTGGTAACCATGTATGTAAAGGTATAATCGGTGATTTGACAGCAAAAGCAATAAGAAATCCAATATAGAATATTATTTCCAGTACTACTGGATAAGATCGATTAGCTGATATTTCAAAATTGAATGTTGGTTCATTGGAACCATATAAACCGATACCCAGAACTCCCATTAATAAAAAAACGGAACTTCCTGCAGTGTACAAAATAAACTTTGTAGCTGAATATAAACGTTTTTTTCCCCCCCACACGGATAGAAGTAGATAAACCGGAATTAATTCTAACTCCCACATGATGAAAAAAAGTAAAAGGTCTCGGGAAGAAAATGATCCTATTTGACCACTATACATTGCTAACATCAGGAAATGGAATAATCGGGAATCCCGAGTAACCGGCCGAGCCGCTGAAGTAGCTAAAGTGGTGATAAATCCTGTCAGCAAAATAGGTCCTATAGAAAGTCCATCTATTCCCAATCTCCAGTAAAAATCAAAAAAATTGATCCATTTATAATCCTCCGTCAGTTGCATTAATGGATCGTCCAATTGGAAATGATAATAGAATGCACAAGTTATTAGAAGGAGTTCCGCGGTACATATAAATATAGTGTACCACCTAATTATCTTATTTCCTCTATGAGGAAGAAAGAAAATTAAGGAACCCGCGAATATTGGCAAAACTACCACTATTGTTAACCAAGGAAAATAATTCGTAGTAAAAACAAGATACACTTGGACCAGAAAAGTCCGTGCTCGAAAAATCAAATATATATATTTGATTTTTCGAGCAGGGGGATTTTTGTCGGTAAAAAAAAAATCAAATATATTCAGGTGGGATTTTGGAAAGGGATCAATAAGCTAGGCCCATGCTTCGAGTTGTTTCATGCCATAAATAAACTCGAACACTCAAGTAATCTGTTGGACAGGCGGATTCACATCTCTTACAACCAACACAGTCTTCTGTTCTTGGAGCAGAAGCAATTTGCTTAGCTTTACATCCGTCCCAAGGTATCATCTCTAATACATCTGTGGGGCAGGCTCGGACACATTGAGTACACCCTATACATGTATCATAAATCTTTACTGAATGTGACATTGGATATATAAATTTTTGAACATCATAAATTTTCGATCTAGTAATTATACATATATTTAGACACCAGATGAATCAATGATTTACCAGAATTTTTCTAATCAATCTGCTTCCAGATCGACTCATACGAGAGGTCCAAGATACTTTGATTTCTTGCATTTTTTGTAAACACGATCAATACGTTATGTATCATCCATGTTAATTTGACTTGATAAATATTAGAATTTCTATGATTAATACACTACTACTTATTTAACAAATTCGATTGATTTATACGAGTTGATTTTTTGTTACGATAAATTGCGGAAACAATAGCTGGTCCAATAGCTGCTTCAGCGGCTGCAATAGCTATAACAAAAATTGAAAAAATATTTCCTTTTAATTGGCGACTATCAAAAAAATCAGAAAATGTTACGAAATTTATATTAACTGCATTCAGTATAAGTTCAAGACACATAAGGGCTCTAACCATATTTCGACTTGTGATCAATCCATAGATACCGATAGAAAATAAATAGGCACCCACAATAAGTACATGTTCGAGCATCATTGACCAACTCCTTATCAATTTTGATTCATTTCAAGATGAAAAACAATTTAATGAGTTTAAGTGACTAGAATAAAAAAAAAAGTACTGAATAAGGGAATCTATTGGCAATAGATCAAAAAAAAGAATTTCTATTTTAGACATAAACAATCTTCAAATAAGATTGAAGTGAGGGGAAATGGATGTGATAACACAGAACAAAGTTTCATTTTGATTTCGGTTACTAGTTCGAAAGATTTATTACTGGCGGGCCACAGCAATTGCGCCTATCAAAGCAGCTAAAAGAATTATCGAAATGAGTTCAAATGGAAGAAAAAAATCTGTTGATAAATGAATTCCAATTTGTTGACTGTTACTTATCAAATCTTGCTCTATAATTTGGTTTGATCTTGTAGTCCAAATAATCCCGTACCATGACGTATCCAGAATAGTAGTCATTAGTGAAACAAAAATACCTGTACAAACCAACAAAGTAACGCCATCCCCAACGGTCCAAAGATGAAAATCTTTGTAATATTCTGAATCGTTCATGAACATGACAGCAAATATAATTAAAATATTTATAGCTCCCACGTAAATAAGGAGCTGTGCGGCAGCTACAAAATGAGAGTTTGATAGAATATAGAATAAGGATATACAAACAAGAACCAATCCCAACGAAAAAGCAGAATAAATTGGATTGGTAAGTAATACTACCCCTATGCCTCCTAATAGAAGACCGGATCCCAAAAAGACTAAAAGAAAATCATGTATTGGTCCGGGCAAATCCATTATATGTAAAGAGATAAATAAATTGAAATTTTTTCATGACCTTATTGAACCACCAGGAAAATCTTTTTCTGAAAAGTTCTTAATTGAATTAAATCCTAAGAAATGTGAATTGATGTAGGTACAGTTCTTGGACTAATATCATTCTTTATCTTAAAGTTAAAGAGTGGTTCAAAACTATATTTCGATTTCGAAAAAATTACAGATATATTCATAGATTTTCAATCCAAATTGAAGCACGAACCAACCAATCAATAGTTAGAATTTGTAGTTAGTGACTAAACGAAAAAAACGGAATTCCTTTCGATCAAAACTGAACCTTATAAATTGGAAATTACTCTTTATCTTTAATCAAAGGATTTACTTTTTTTGATTTCATTTACTTATTTTTTTAGGTGAATTTAAAATTGTTCGAATTGTATAATCGTCAATTACTGACATTGGTAAACGACCCAAGGCAATTTGATTATAATTCAATTCATGACGATCATAAGTAGAAAGCTCATATTCTTCAGTCATTGATAAACAATTTGTTGGACAATACTCAACACAGTTACCACAAAATATACAGATTCCGAAAT